CATCGAATGACTACTCATCCATTTTATTTTCATTCAAATAGGGGACAGGAAAGCTCTATGGAAAAATGTTGGTTCAATTCGATGTTGTCTAACGAGGAGTTAGAACACAGGTGTGGGCTAAGTAAATCAATGGACAGTTTTGGTCCTATTGGAAATACCAACGGAAGTGAGGACCCCCTTATAAATGATATGGAGAAAGACATTCCTAGGGGGGGTAGTGACAGTTCTAGTTGCGGTAATCTTGATCATTTATTCGGTGTCAGGGGCATTCGGAGTTTCATCTCTGATGACACTTTTTTGGTTAGGGATAGTAATGGTTATATATATTCCATATATTTTGATATTGAAAATAATATTTTTCATATTGACAATGATCGTTCTTTTATGAGTGAACTAGAAAAAGAACTTTCGAGTTATCTGAATTCTAATTATATGAATAATGGGTCTAAGAGTGACAATCACTACTATGATCGTTACATGTATGATACTCAATATAGTTGGACTAATCATATTAATAGTTGCATTGACAGTTATCTTTGTTCTGAAATCAGTATTGATAGTTACATTTCAAATGGTATCGACAATTACAGTGACAGTTACATTTATAGTTACATTTGTAGTGAAAGTCTAAATAGTAGTAACAGTGGGAGTTCCGGTCTAAAAACTAGCACGAATAGCAGTGATTTCAATATAAGAGTAAGATATAATGATCTCGAGATAAATAAAAAATACAGGATTTTGTGGATTCAATGTGAAAATTGTTATGGATTAAATTATAAGAAATTTTTTAGGTCAAAAATGCATATTTGTGAACAATGCGGATATCATTTGAAAATGAGTAGTTCAGATAGAATCGACCTTTCGATTGATCCGGGCACTTGGGATCCTATGGATGAAAATATGGTCTCTATGGACCCCATTGAATTTCATTCGGAGGAGGAACCTTATAAGGATCGTATCGATTTTTATCAAAGAAATACAGGATTAACTGAGGCTGTTCAAACAGGCATAGGTCAACTAAATGGTATTCCCATAGCAATAGGGGTTATGGATTTTCAGTTCATGGGGGGTAGTATGGGATCTGTAGTAGGCGAGAAAATTACCCGTTTGGTCGAGTATGCTACTCATGGATCTCTACCTGTTATTATAGTGTGTGCTTCTGGAGGAGCACGCATGCAGGAAGGAAGTTTGAGCTTGATGCAAATGGCTAAAATATCTTCCGCTTCATATAATTATCAATCAAATAAAAAGTTATTCTATGTATCAATCCTTACATCTCCTACAACTGGTGGGGTGACAGCAAGTTTTGGTATGTTGGGAGATATCATTATTGCCGAACCCAATGCCTACATTGCATTTGCGGGTAAAAGAGTAATTGAACAAACATTGAATAAGACAGTACCTGATGGTTCACAAGCGGCTGAGTATTCATTCCATAAGGGATTATTCGATCCAATCGTACCGCGTAATCTTTTAAAGGGCGTTCTGAGTGAGTTATTTCAGCTCCACGGTTTCGTTCCCTTGAATCAAAATTCAATCAAGTAGAACATTAAGTTCATTTATTTTATTTGTGACAAACAAGTATTTAGTTTATCGAACTAAAAGTAAAAACAAGAAGAATGGGGTTTTCTTTGGTCACAGAGGATCTAATTGTAGGAAGAATCATAAGTTTCGGATAATTACTTTAAAATTTGCCTCCCGATCCATTTTCTTTTTACCTATATTAATGATTAGTAATCATGAACTCTCTATCAACAGGATAAAAGAGCTAATTCCTCTTTTCCCAAAATTAGGAAAATAAAAAGCATTTTATGCTCCCCTCCTACGTATGTATATATAATTCAAATTCAAATAATGCAAATCTAGAAAATATAGAATGTAAATCTTGCATATTTCTATATTTCCCGAGAGCCGCCCATTTTTACTAAGAATCCCTGGCGGATCGGATTCTAACGAATCCTTCGAGAATTCACAAGAAACTCCTTTTTTATTAGAAGATAGGGACAGGAGAATAATAATTAAAGTGCATTATCATACATATATTTCATATAGAAAGGTGAATGGGTACATTTATTTAGTTCTCGATTCCTTGCACTTATTCTATACTTATAATAGATATACTTATCATAAGATATCTTTATAACAGGTACAAATATTAAATCGAGGTACCCATTCTATGATAACTCTCAACTTACCCTCTATTTTTGTGCCTTTAGTGGGCCTAGTATTCCCGGCAATTGCAATGGCTTCGTTATTTCTTCATGTTCAAAAAAACAAGATTGTCTAGATCTGATGGAACCAAATCTCATGAATTTTTTGCAAGACTTGGCTTTGGATCATAATACGGATATCTTTTTAGTAGAATATGGTACAGGCTTCCTTCGAACACAAATGAAAGAGCTGTTATGCATGCGGAAACATGATATATGAGTAAATTTTTTCTAACGATTTTAAAATAGATCAGGGTCAGCAGATGTCTTAAATGGAAAATGGAAAGTCAATGTATCCATATGTAGGTAGATATCCATAGTGGGATTATATGAAGTGGGTTTTCTTATTTTAATTTTATATCTAACCAATTCGATGAATTACTCCTAATGGTTCACATCATAATAGTGCTAGTTGATGAGAGTTACTTCGGGAACAAAACAAAAAAAGAGGGGGGTAAAGTCAAATTTATTTGAGTTATTCTCTCAATTCCAATAAAATGTAACTGGATCTAGTATGAACTGGCGATCAGAACGTATATGGATAGAACTTATAACGGGGTCTCGAAAAACAAGTAATTTATGCTGGGCTTTTATCCTTTTTTTAGGTTCACTAGGATTCTTATTGGTTGGAATTTCCAGTTATCTTGGTAGGAATCTGATATCCTTATTTCCGTCTCAGCAAATTCTTTTTTTTCCGCAAGGGGTCGTGATGTCTTTCTATGGGATCTCGGGTCTGTTCATTAGCTCCTATTTGTGGTGCACAATTTCGTGGAATGTAGGTAGTGGTTATGATCAATTCGATAGAAATGGCGGAGTAGTGTCTATTTTTCGTTGGGGATTTCCTGGAATAAATCGTCGCATCTTCCTTCGGTTCCTTATGAGAGATATCCAGTCGATCAGAATAGAAGTTAAAGAGGGTCTTTATCCTCGTCGTGTCCTTTATATGGAAATCAGAGGCCAGGGAGCAATTCCACTGACTCGTACTGATGAGAATTTGACTCCACGAGAAATTGAACAAAAAGCTGCAGAATTAGCCTATTTCTTGCACGTACCAATTGAAGTATTTTGAAATGCACTGAAGAATGAATGCTTTCTCAGCATGAAGGAAGGAACTAAAGACTCATTCTTTTTATATAAACTTAACTGAAGTTTCTTCAGAACACTCATTCAAGCAAAAACAGACGCATACGGAACAACTCTAAAACGAAGCAGTTTTTTTTTTTGTTTACAAAAATGATTTTTTATGTGTATGGAAATCAACTGAATTCTTTCATACTAGTAACAAGTCTAATAAGTATGGATTCCGCATGTATATGAGAACATTTCAAAATAAAGGATGAATCACTTATTTTGAATTGATACGTTAGATACAGATGGATCATATCTTGTAAATTCTCTCTCTTTTCTTTTGTCAATCGATGTTTCTTTTTATCCTTTCTTTTGCCGTTTGATGAACAAACGATTGGATCCTTTATATTTCTTATATTTATAAAGGGGAACCATCGAATTTATCTCTTGTTTTGCCACCTATTTTTGATTTCATCATCACATCAATCAATATTCTTCAGAAATTTTCCTTATTTATTCCTGGGCTATGGGTAGCCAGTGAAACTTTTAGAAATATTCGATCTAAGGGGAGCTCTTTCGTCTCGAAATCCGAATGATATTCATTACTTAAAGTGACGCTTTCGAGCATTCATCCAAAGGATGCAATTACTTCGAATTTGACCAATTGAGATACCTGGAAACAATATTTTATTCTTTCTTGGTTCGAAGCGGTCCTTATTCTTTTGTCTTTCTATTTCTATATTTTTCTAGATCCAAGGGCTAACCAATTAATTACAAATAAAAAAAGAGGGAAGAGATCCATAGGTTCGATACCTTGTTATAGAACTCATGCTTCATAGAAATATCAGATCGGATAGAGTCGACGAATGAGATGAGGTGGGTTCATTAAGAATTCATAGATGAAAAATGCCAAAAACAAAAGCATTCACTCTCCTCCCATATCTTGTATTTATAGTATTTTTGCCTTGGTGGATCTCTCTCTCATTTAAGAAAAGTCTGGAATCTTGGGTTACTAATTGGTGGAATACTAGACAATTCGAAACTTTTTTGAATGATATTCAAGAAAAGAGCGTTCTAGAAAAATTCATAGAATTAGAAGAACTATTCTTGTTGGACAAAATGATAAAGGAATACCCGGAGACACATATACAAAACCTTCCTATAGGAATCCACAAAGAAACGATACAATTGGTCAAGATGTACAATGAGGATCATATCCATGCCATTTTGCGCTTTTCCACAAATATAATATGTTTCGCTATTCTAAGTGGTTATTCTATTCTGGGTAATGAAGAACTTGTCATTCTGAATTCTTTGGTTCAGGAATTTCTATATAACTTAAGCGACACAATAAAAGCCTTTTCTATTCTTTTATTAACCGATTTATGCATCGGATTCCACTCGCCCCATGGTTGGGAACTAATGATTGGCTCTGTCTACAAAGATTTTGGATTTGCTCATAATGATCAAATTATATCTGGTCTTGTTTCCACTTTTCCAGTCATTCTGGATACAATTTTAAAATATTGGATCTTCCGTTATTTAAATCGCGTATCCCCGTCACTTGTAGTGATTTATCATTCAATGAATGACTGAAGAATGATCCACTGATATTAATACAATCATAATGTTTGTTATTTTGTACATAAACAAAACATTCAAAATCTTACTCCCTTTTTCTATTTCTACCCATCCAGAGGATTCCTCCTATATTCCAGTAAAATTATTCCAGTACAGTAGCAGAATCGTGGATAGGGAACTATACTAGCAACCTACCTAATTTATTGTAGAAATTTTGGGATCAATGATTGGACCATGCAAAATAGAAATACCTTTTCTTGGATAAAGGAACAGATGACTCGATCCAGTTCCGTATTTATCATGATAAATGTAATAACTCAGACATCCATTTCAAATGCGTATCCCATTTTTGCACAGCAGGGTTATGAAAATCCCCGAGAAGCTACTGGGCGTATTGTATGTGCCAATTGCCATTTAGCTAATAAGCCCGTGGATATTGAAGTTCCACAAGCGGTACTTCCTGATACTGTATTTGAAGCAGTTGTTAGAATCCCTTATGATATGCAACTGAAACAAGTTCTTGCTAATGGTAAAAAAGGGGCTTTGAATGTGGGGGCTATTCTTATTTTACCTGAGGGATTCGAATTAGCTCCCCCCGATCGTATTTCTCCCAAGATGAAAGAAAAGATGGGCAATCCGTCTTTTCAGAGTTATCGCCCCAATAAAAAAAATATTCTTGTGATAGGTCCTATTCCTGGTCAGAAATATAGTGAAATCACCTTTCCTATTCTTTCCCCGGACCCCGCCACTAAGAAAGATGTGCACTTCTTAAAATATCCCATATACGTAGGCGGGAACAGGGGAAGGGGTCAGATTTATCCCGATGGGAGCAAGAGTAACAATACAGTCTATAATGCTACAGTAGCAGGTATAGTAAGCAAAGTTGTACGTAAAGAAAAAGGGGGATATGAAATAACCATAGTGGATGCATCGGATGGACACCAAGTGGTTGATATTATACCTCCAGGACCAGAACTTCTTGTTTCAGAGGGCGAATCAATCAAGCTTGATCAACCATTAACGAGTAATCCCAATGTGGGTGGATTTGGTCAGGGAGATGCAGAAATAGTACTTCAAGATCCATTACGTGTCCAAGGCCTTTTATTCTTTTTGGCATCTGTTATTCTGGCACAAATATTTTTGGTTCTTAAAAAGAAACAGTTTGAGAAGGTTCAATTGTCCGAAATGAATTTCTAGATCCAGGGATTTATGGATTTATCAACATCAAGTTTCACCATCAAGTTGGGAAAAAGGTCCAAATTCTTGTTGATCGATGCAATTCCGTATGGTCCAAAAACATAATGAAAAGCCTTTTTGCTTGCTTTGTTTATACTGTTTTTCTGCGAGATGTTGGGAATTATGTCTATCCCATTCTTAGTAATAGTATGTATATTGCGAAGAGGGCTTTTTTACGTAACTTTTTTTTTCAATCTAAATTGGTGCGACTATGTCACTACTGCCAGATTGTAAATGCTATATGGTGCATCAATAGTTTTCTATTCTATTATCTAATGGAATCTAATTCCAATAGAAAAATAGACATAAGCAATAAATAGGAGGGGAATATAAAGCAAGGGATAAATGAAAGGAAGAAACGATTCTAGGAGGAATTCAGCGTCTTCCTAATCTTCGACACACGAAAAGGTATTTTCCACCCCCCCTTTTCGTGTGTCGAAATAAAATAATAATGATTTTTGATCCCACTCATCAAAGATTACTATTTTTATAAAATAGGATTTTCCGGGTTTATCGGAACTTCTTTGATTAGATTTATAAGTAAGTAGTGGACAAATAAAAAAAGGGGGGTAATTCATTGGGCAAATAGCACTTCTTAAATGAATAAAAAAAAAAGTAAAAAAAAAAATAGAATTTCAACTTTGATGAGATATGAGATAATAAAATAAATGGAGTACTATTAGTATAGAATATAAATAGTTTGTGTGATGTCTCACCTACAGAAATCCATATTATATTGTGTCATCCAGAAATCCATTAATTTCTTCTTTCTTCCGCATTCGGAACAATTGATAGATATTGTGGAGGAACAGATGCTCTGAATCAATGGGATTTTTTTTTTACTTTTATGTTATAGAATGTATCAAATGTTATAGAATGTATCAAAGTCTCGCTGGAAGAGTAAGAACTCAAGGGGACCCTCCCCCTTGAGTTCTTACTCTTCCATGTCTACAACCCAGTTCATCCGATTACTACAGGTTACTACAGGGATGAACCCAATCCGGAATATGAACCGTAAAAGAAAATACCTATTAAACCGATCACAGGAATACCAGTTACAGTACCTATCAGCCAAAGAGGAATCCTTCCAGTAGTATCGGCCATTTACCCCACTTTCCTCCACATTTCATCAAGTGGTCATGCTAGAGACATAAACAGTCATGTATAATTATGAGATGGTATCCTTCCGAATGGGATAAGAGAATTTCTACTATTACAATTCTCTTTCTTTTAATTTTTAATTGAAGAAATAATTGGAAAATAAAACAGCAAGTACAAAAATGAGTAGTAACCCCCAGTAGAGACTGGTACGATTCAATTCAACATTTTGTTCGTTCGGATTTGATTGTGTCGTAGCTCTATAATTCGGATTAGGTTTATCGTTGGATGAACTGCATTGCTGATA